AGGATTAGACATATTTAGGGAATACAATAAAAAAATAAAAAGAAGAATGCATATCAAAAAGAAAAGGATAATGCATCTGTATATCATATGAAGTTAAGGAATGAATATTGAATATATATAGCGGGTAGCGGGAATCGAACCCGCATCGTTAGCTTGGAAGGCTAGGGGTTATAGTCGACGTTGGTTGATCATTTTTAACATCTCTAATTCAAAACCGAACATGAGATTTTGGTTTCATTCGGCTCCTTTATGGAAGATCTATGTATTCCCATCAGAGAAAAAATGAGATCCATAACATCTATGTCAGCTTTTTTTATGAATGCATCTAAAGCTACTTGCTTTTTAGATGATCCCTCTAGAAGAGGGGGATTCTATCAAATCTTTCTAGTCTAGTTACTTCGTTCCCTATTTCTTTTCTACTCGCGGGATCCTAAGGAAAATAATTTTGTTTCTACCGAGCTGAAACAAGAAGCCGAGGGTTCTAGTAAACCAAAACCATCATTTTCTAGCTATTTGGCTTCAATCTCCCCCTTTTTTAGCGAAAAAATTGAAGATTTAGTTACGATTGAAAGTTTTGTACTATCATCCATAGATCCTTTATTCATACTCATTCAATTGGAATAATTGAACCAATCAAAAAAATTATGCTTCTCGACTCCATAATCCAATTTTTTTATTAAAATTAGGATTGCCTTTTGGATAGAAATCGTGAGAATGTATATTCTTTCCTCAAATGTCCTATTGAGGGTTAAAGGATTAAATCTTTTTAAGAAATAAAGTTTTTGATCGGAATATGAAATATGAAAAAAATGGAAAGACCCCTTAACTATTGAAGTTGTTAATAGAACGAATCACACTTTTACCACTAAACTATACCCGCTACATATTCATTATTGAATATGAATGGACCATTTGTCCAACAAAGTAATCAGACGCAGTCAAGATAGCATCAGAATCATGAAAATTAAAGCCATTAACACGTATTTTTATCCACTGCGGTGCGGAATTGAAAACTTGATTTTAGGAATTCGGGTAAATTGGGCCTCAAACTGTACTTTGCTTTGAACAAGTAAATGATTTATACTCATTTATACTCTAATTTACTAGAATTACTATATAAGGTACTATAATATACTAAGAATAGATATATAATCTCTAATATTTCAATTTCAATATAGAATATATAGAATATTCTATATTAATCATTAATCTAGATCTAGATAATTTTTTAAAGAATTTCTAAAATAATCTATCTATTAGAATCTTATATAATTTCTAATAATTAGAAATGGGAGAAATGGGAATAAAAATTACTCTTCTTGTTTCAATAACAATTTTTATTCGTCGGAACAAAAGAAGTACTGGCCCGGCCAGTACTTATACTTAACCAGGCCGGGGAAATGAACCTTTTGTACAAAATAAAAGAAGTAAGGTATTCTTTCTATTGGATAAATCTGTTTCGAATCATTGAAGGGAAATAAAAATTGTTCTCAATCTTGACTTCACATGTGAAAGATAAATTTTCCATTTTGAATGGGGAGAGATGGCTGAGTGGACTAAAGCGTCGGATTGCTAATCCGTTGTACGAATTATTCGTACCGAGGGTTCGAATCCCTCTCTCTCCGACCCCCCTGATCACTTGAGATTTTAGAATTGAAATAAATTTCAATTATTTTCTTTTATGAATCTTTTATCTTTATCTAGTATCTATCCCATTTCTTTATACATTTACCTAATGAAAAAATTAAGGAAAAAGTAAAAACAAATCTCATATCTTTTTTTATTCTTCACGCCCGGGATTACGCCCCGGATCATTAGATAAGAATCCGAAGATGAAGAGAGAAACAAAGAATATTACTACTGTGTAAACGGATAGTTTCAGAGTAAGCATTACAAATCTCCAAGATAAGATAAGATCATTTTTTTTAAGGAAATAGATCACCTATTTTACGACACACACTAGACACTATTTTGATATGACGCTCTAAAGATGAAAAAAAAAAGGAAGTTTTTTTGAAATTTCTTTTCACGAATTTCTTTCTAATGTAATAAGATTCATATTTTTTCGTTATCAAAAATTTCTTGTAATATCTGTATCTATAATTAGATATTGTATGGGATTTTATAAAGGAAAGGTCAGAACAAAAGAAGAAATAAGCTGATTAGCTGATTAAAGATAAAGATCATCATCCCCTTCCCTTATTCAAATTAAATTTCAATATAAAATAGAAAATACCAGAATTTCACTTTTTGAATCGAGGGTTCCTAATGTCCAGACTTATCTGAATCTTATTTATGATCTTATTGATTTTCAGAATAAAAATATCATCTTTTTTTTATCGAAGAAATTATGAATTGAATAGAGATTTCATTTTTATCGAAAACTTACAGCAGCTTGCCAAACAAAGGCTAATAGAAAAAAGAGTAAAGGGATAACCGGCATAACGTCTACAATTGGATTGAAAAAGGCATAAGCCTCGGGCAATTTGGCGAAGAAAAAACTACTCGAATAAAGGGTATAATTAAGACAGATACAGATTAAACTAAAGATATTAAACATAACAAATATTCTTTTCTTGTTCTTAAAGATTCAAATTAAATTGAAATGATAATAAATTATCAGATTGGATTGAGTTGTTTTTCTGAGGAAAATTTTCAAATAAATAAGGCAGATGCAGATAAAAGAAAAAAATTCTTATTTTTCTTTGACTTCTCCCCAATCAAGAATCCTTCCTTACATTCTCCAATCAAATAAGAATACAAGGAATTCTATTTTCATACAATATCTTAATTGAATTCTAAGTAATGATCAATTAATCTTTTTGATTCTATATCTATTGTGTTGAATCCTAGCGACAACATGTCTTATATTTATTTTGGTTGGTTATTGACGAATAACCAATATTTATCTTATTTTTTCTTAGACCAAATCAAAATGGGGCGTGGCCAAGCGGTAAGGCAACGGGTTTTGGTCCCGTTACTCGGAGGTTCGAATCCTTCCGTCCCAGATCGTTTGCATTAGAAACGAAAGATTCTTCTCTATTGAAATTTAAAATTCAATTCAACAATTTTCTGTTTAATGTTGGATACAATGTTATCCAATATGATTCTAAGAATGATTCTTAGAATCATATCTTTTTTTTTTACTAAAGTATTTTATTATTATTATTAAAAATTATTAAATATAAATATTCGTGATTACTTTTGTTAACGATTATTTTTTTATATGATGTAGATGGATGCGAAAATATAAGAATCCTCGGATTCTTATTTTCTCTTTGATCTTACCTTACACGAGATTTTTTCTACTCCATAATAATGAAAAAAAAAACTTTATTCTCAAACTATCTCTCTTTTTTCAATTAAATGAAAATAAGATTTAATTGGAGATGGTAAATAATAAGTAAATCATAATATTAAAAAAATCATATTTCATAAAGAAAAAATGAGAAAATATTTATAAAAATATTCAGAATTATAATATATTACATATTTTACATATAGAGTATAAAATATAAAGAAAATAAATATAATATATAATTATTGTATGTAATTGTATATTTTTATTTTGTATATTTTTCTTATTAAGATTATCTTATTATTTTATCTTATTATTTCAGATTATCTTATTATTATTATTCTAATAATGAAATATTTAGTATTTAGTTAAAGTGGCTAAAAACTTTTATCCATTCATGGGTATTTTTTTTTTCATTTGAATGAAAGTAAATTCAAAGGCTTTTTTTGAGGTTTCTAATTTATTTTTTAATAAAAAGAGGTTTATTATGGACAATCCCGAAAGATCTGTTGAAGATGTAAATAAGTTTGCTTAAAACTGATTTGTTTTTTTCATGTGATATTATTCATATAAGAAAATTATGTGGTATTTTTAAGTGAAATACTTTCCGGATAACACTTATATATAAGTGTAGATTATTATGTATCAATTGGTTCAGCCAATGACTATTCATGATTCCATATTGAATCAATTGCATACGGTTCCAAATTAAAATAAAATGAGAGGGATGTTATGGTAAAACTTCGTTTGAAACGATGTGGTAGAAAGCAACGTGCGACTTGAAGGACATGATTGGCTGTGGATTCTGACATCCACCATCTTCTCTTTCTATACGAATGAAGATGCTCTTGTCTCGACATAATTTGTTCTGCTAGGAACCTAATTTAATTTGTCTTGGGTTGCTAAATAACTAAATAAAGATACTAATGGTATATTAAAGTGGTATATTAAAGGTATAGCATATGATGAAGCTCGAGCAAAAATGATTGATTCATTTATCAGGGGAATAATCTAGGGTTAGTGACAATCAATAAGTTAGACCAACTTTGTAAATATATCATCAATATCTAAATATAGATAAATGGAGAGGTTCAAAAATGAACAAGTTTGAAATGAAAAAATCAAATTTGTCGAAATTTTAAAACTGTTTCAATCAAGAGTGTATCACAAAGGAATCAATCTTTCGTATGATTTTTTCATTTTCTTTCCATAGAAAGAACAAAAAACAAAAGGTATGTTGCTGCTTTTTTGAAAAGGAGTAAGGATCACCGAAGTAATGTCTAAACCCAATGATTTCACAAAGCGCAAAGAAAAGACAACAAATTCCGGAACAAGGAAACACTATTTTCACTTGTCTCAACAATTGGATCAGAATGAGTAAAAAAAATATATATATGAAAGGAGACAAAAAAAGAAGTTAGAGACAGCTCAAGAAATTCTAAGGATTTCCTTTTGAACTCTTTCAAAACTACCCAACTTGAGTTAGGAGTACAAATGAAATTTCTTTTTCTGTAAAGAAGGAAAAAAAGGCTCAAATTACAGTCTAATTCTTTATGGATCCATTTCTCTATCTATCTATCTATCTATATAGATAGATAGAGAAATTCTAGAAATTATAATCATTTTTTCTTGAGCCGTATGAGGAGAAAACCTCCTATACGTTTCTAGGGGGGCATCTTTTATCTACATCTATCCCAATGAGCCATCTATCGAATCGTTGCAATTGATGTTCGATCCCGAAGAGAAGGAAGAGATCTTCGAAAAGTGGGTTTTTATGATCCGATAAAGAATCAAACTTATTCAAATGTTCCTGCTATTTTATATTTCCTTGAAAAAGGTGCTCAACCCACAGGAACTGTTTATGATATTTTAAGAAAGGCAGAATTCTTTAAAGAATTTCGAGTTTCTTTTGATAAAAAAAGAAAGGAAAAACAAGAATCATGAATAAAAAAAGGATAGGGTAACTAGTACCTATCTTTTTATAAATCTTTATTCAAATTTTTTTCTTTTCTTGTTCTATTCATACTTATTTTATTCTTCTTTTTCTTTCTTCTTTTTGTGGAACCCCCCAAACAAGGGGGGTAATCTTTCTTCTTATATTTGTATTGTACCTTTCTTTTTTGATTAATTTGATTAAATAAAGCCGCTATTTTTGCTATCTTTACCTTTTCCTTAATTTTTTCCGCTCAAAGTTTTATTCTTTATATTATGCTAATCCAACAGAAATTTCTATATAATTTCTTGAAATTTGTTTGATAAAAAAGTCAATTCATATTGACAATGGCGTATCAAACAAATATAATTTGATCGTATATAAATAGATCTTTTTATCCCCATTTCCTATCGGCTCTTTCCTTCACTTTAGTAAAATGAATGAGTTTGCTGTATTTTTTTATTTTGATCATATCTACATTTCATATTGATCCGGGTTGCTAACTCAACGGTAGAGTACTCGGCTTTTAATTGCGACTATGATCTTTTACACATTTGGATGAAGGAATTCGTCTAGACTATTGGTAGAGTTTATAAGACTGCGACTGATCCTGAAAGGTAATGAATGGAAAAAAAAGCATGTCGTAAAAAGAATAATAAAATCATAGAAAAAGAAGATTTCTAGTACTCATAATAGAAATAGAACGAAAGTTTTTCTTTTGATAACAATTGGTAAAGTATTTTTGGTCTAGTTAATAAATGGATAGAGCCTTATGGTTCCAATTCGAGTAAGACAAAAAAGTAACGAGCTTCCCTTCTTAATTTGAATGATTACCCGATCAAATTACTAATTATGCGTTAAAAATAGATTAGTGCCTGATGTGGGAAAAGGTTCTCTTGTGAATTGTGAGTGGACCATTGATTCTTTTTTTTATTAATCCTAATTATTCTTTATTGTGGATTGAAGACGGATGTGTAGAAGAAATAGTATAGTGATAAAAAAGTTATTTTTTTTTCCAAAGTCAAAAGAGTGATTGGGTTGCAAAAATAAAAGATTTTTACCCCTTTTTCTTATTGTTATTTTATTTATTTCTTTTATTGTTATTCTACTTATATTAACAAGTAAAAGAAATCCAAATTGGATAGAAAGAAAGGGAAAAAAAAAGATCTGTAGATTGGGCTCTCTGTCTCCGGGGTATATATTCTTTATTTGTTCTTACTTTTATATAATCTTTTACTTTATTAGATTATCATTATGTTTTTTACATGTATAAAAGTCTATATTCTATATTATTATTATTGAAAATAATTAGAAGAAGAATAATAATATTCTTATTATAGTTTATTCTAGTTAGAATTTATACTATTTTAGTATAAGAGAGTATAAGAGAAACAATATACTACATACAATATATGCATACGCCGTTCTGACCATATTGCACTATGTATCATTTCATAACACAAGAAGTGCCTCCCTTTTTTGGTTACAGTAGAAATGTATTTAAATGGCAGAATTCCAAGGATATTTAGATTGAAAAAAGATAGATTTCGGCAACAAAACTTCCTATATCCACTACTCCTTCAGGAGTATATTTACTCACTTGCTCATTATCATAGCTTTAATAGTTTTATTTTTTACGAACCTGTGGAAATTATTGGTTATGACAATAAATCTAGTTTAGTACTTGTGAAACGTTTAATTACTAGAATGTATCAACAGAAATCTTTGATTTCTTCGGTGAATGATTCTAACCAAAAGGAAAATGGTTTTTGGGGGCACAAGAATTCTTTTTCTTCTCATTTTTATTCTCAAATGGTATCAGAAGGTTTTGGAGTCATTCTGGAAATTCCATTCTCATCGCGATTAGTATCTTCCCTTGAAGAAAAAAGAATACCAAAATCTCAGAATTTACGATCTATTCATTCAATATTTCCCTTTTTAGAGGATAAATTATCACATTTAAATTATGTGTCAGATCTACTAATACCCCACCCCATCCATCTGGAAATCTTGGTTCAAATCCTTCAATGCTGGATCAAAGATGTTCCTTCTTTGCATTTATTGCGATTGTTTTTCCACGAATATCATAATTTGAATAGTATCATTACTTCAAAGAAATTCATTTACGTCTTTTCAAAAAGAAAGAAAAGATTCTTTTTGTTCCTACATAATTCTTATGTATATGAATGCGAATATCTATTCCTGTTTATTCGTAAACAGTCTTCTTATTTACGATCAATATCTTCTGGAGTCTTTCTTGAGCGAACAC